AATATTAGGAGGACTCTTCCGACCAGATCAAAATCGATAATTGTCAGCAAAGTTGTTTCTTTATTTGTATTTGTTCTTAATTTAATTAAATTTTATTTTTATTTAATTAATTTTTAAAATTTCTAATTTGGAATTAGATTTTTTCTTTTTTTCTTCAAATCCAAAAATTCCTCTTTTTTTATACATAGGTCGTCGATTCGGCATTGGATAAAAAAGGCGGAGTGCCCTTTTCTTTCTAGTAAATGGTTCAAATCCTTTTATCGATATGAGTGTTCTATATCAGATAAATTACCAACTATTCATTTTGAAAACATTTCAGTACTAATGTAGTCGTAGAAAGAGTACCATGTTTTGCCTGGACTTCAAACAGTTTAGCTTTAACCATGTTAATGGTCTCACATTATTGGTTGATAGAGAATCAAAGTTGATTTACCAATAAGTCACGAAATGCTATGGTTCTTACATATGATTTTTGAATTTATTCAGAAGTAATTCGTCGAGATCATACACTTTTTTTCCTATTTATCCTAAATATACTATAACTATAAATAACTATAAATAAAGTAAAGTGCAGCCGGATGGATCCAACCTATTCTTGAAATACACAACCCGCACACACTCCCTTTCCAAAAAAAATCAATACACCAATCACTACACTTAGATTTATTGGATTTGTTGCTAAAATATCGGTATTAAACCCGAAACTCCCGGCGGATGGCCAGTGGCGTGAGAAAACGAAAGAATCGGTTACATTTTTCATATGCTCTCCTCTTATAGATAGGACTGACAAAGAACAAAGTTCTTTTTCTATCACTTCGTGCGCCCCTTTCTTTTTTGATCAATTTATTTATTTAAAATTAGATTTCCCCCTTTTTAATGGGAATAGATTAAATCTAGTAATTTCATTTAGGTTAGGTCTTAGGTCTCATTTCAATTGCGAAATATATCATTTGTGGAAACGTTTCCTAAAAGGAAAAAAGTCTCCATTGTACTAAGCTAAGGACGGGAAGGAAGAAAGCGAATGATCTGGTAATTCCTCATCCTCCAAGCAGTCCTTCCTGGAGTCTCAACAAATAAGTAATTATAGGAGTAAAGTGCTGATATAATTCGAAGAAGCAAACGGCAATTAAATTTCAACTTAATAAAGAAAAAAAGTCAAAAAAGTATGTAATCTAAGGTACTTTTTTACATTTCTAGGATTAAACAAAAGGATTCGCAAATAAAAGCGCTAATGCCACAACCAGTCCGTAAATTGTTAAAGCTTCCATAAAAGCTAGACTAAGCAATAAAGTACCTCGTATTTTACCCTCTGCTTCTGGTTGTCTCGCAATACCCTCTACAGCTTGGCCTGCAGCAGTACCTTGACCAACTCCAGGTCCAATAGAAGCAAGTCCTACAGCCAATCCAGCAGCAATAACGGAAGCGGCAGAAATCAGTGGATTCATGGTAAGTTCCTCACACCAAAAAAAAGAAAAAGAAATGGTTAATGATACAATCAACCAATGAATTATTACTTAATTTTATCATCAAGTTTGATCATTAAGATCTATTGGGTCGAAGTAACTAAAAACTAATGGTAATATTACTGAATCGTCAGAACTACTTCGATATCTCGTTTTTTGTTTCTACCCATGATGAAGTTTTTGTAAATCCATATACATACGGTTCTAGTTATTGCATTTCTTTCTTTCCAACCATTCTTTCATTCAATCCTTCGTTCTTTACTCTTCTATATCCTTGAGTTCGTCTGTTTTTTCATCCAATCCACAATCACAAATGAAACAGAAGAAAGGACTTGACTTATCTTGTAATCCATCTAATATAAATGCAGTAAACCACAATCAAATCAATATATGCAATCATCAATATATGCAATGGATACCAATATGATAGATATCAATATATCAATATAACGATATCAATATGTATATTAATACATATATATATTTATTATTTTGCTTTATTTTATTTATTTTGCTAACTATATTGCTATATATATAGCATATAGTTAGATATATATATAGTTAGTTAGTATATAGGTAGGGTATAAGGATTTCTATTTATATATGGATAGTACTATATAACTAGTGAATATCTAATATTACATATACATATTACATATACATTTCTTTCTTCCATAACGTAAACGGGCCCCATTTTATATTGAATCGAATTATAGAATCATTCCTCGAAACCCACACAAAAAGTGGCTGGACTTATAGACATTACATACATCTAGTGTGACCTCCCCAACCCATCTTTTTTTTTTTACAATTCCGTAATATCGTTCATCTTCTCTCCTACAACTCTAGGTCATATATTCATACGTATTTTTATCTAATATGTTCTCCAACCAAGCAAATTATCTTGAACCATGCATGAATTGGGATAAGCTAAAAAAAAGACTATTTCAAAAACTAGTCAATGATGACCCTCCATGGATTCGCCTATATAAGCCGCGGCTAACGTTGCAAAAATAAGAGCTTGAATACCACTTGTAAATAATCCAAGAAACATGACAGGTATAGGAACTACTGAAGGGACTAAAGAAACAAGAACAACAACTACTAATTCATCAGCCAATATATTCCCGAAAAGTCGAAAACTAAGAGATAAAGGTTTTGTGAAATCTTCTAGGATGTTAATTGGTAAAAGTATTGGAGTTGGTTTGATGTATTTCTCGAAATAACCCAACCCTTTTTTGGTAAGACCCGCATAAAAATATGCCACTGACGTGGGTAAAGCTAAAGCAACAGTAGTATTTATATCATTCGTGGGCGCAGCTAACTCCCCATGAGGTAACTGTATGATTTTCCAAGGTAAAAGAGCACCTGACCAATTAGAAACAAAAATAAATAGGAACATAGTTCCAATAAAGGGAACCCAAGGTCCATATTCTTCTCCAATCTGGGTTTTGCTCAAGTCTCGAATAAATTCAAGGACATATTCAAAGAAATTCTGACCGTCGGTCGGAATGGTTTGTGGATTCCGAACAGCTATGATGACTGAACCTAACAAGATAGCAATTACAACCCAAGAAGTGATAAGTACTTGGGCATGGATTTGTAAACCTCCTATTTGCCAATAGAAATGTTGGCCTACTTCTACACCCGATATATCGTATAACCCCTTGAGTGTTTTAATGTAACATGGTATAACATTCATATTGTCCTCTGATAGAAATTGAACTTCAAAAAAGGAATTAGTTTGATTCAACCATTTCTTTCTCAACTCACCAACTTGAATCATTAATCATATATTTAGGATACCAAGAAATCACATAAGATCATAATATATATCAATATCCCCAGTTCTTTTTTTTTTTTTATCTATTAAAAAAAAAAGTAACCGATCCAATAAATCTATGGAGTTGCCCAATAATTAACATTAACTAATTTTAATATTCTTAATCATAATCAACGATTTCTTATATAGCTAGAACGACCCTCACAAATTGCGGATACTAATTTGTTAAGAATCAATCGAATTGAAGCTATAGCGTCATCGTTGGCTGGAATCGAAATATCTGCAAGATCTGGGTCACAATTTGTATCGATTAAACAAATCGTCGGAATCCCCAAAATGGCACATTCTCGAAGAGCCGTATATTCTTCTTGCTGATCAACGATGATCACAATATCAGGCAATCCCGTCATATATTTGATCCCACCGAGATATGTTTGCAAGGTAGATAATTTTCTCTTCAACATTGCTGCATCTCTTTTGGGGAGACGGTTGAGTTTCCCCATCTTTTCTTCTGCTCTTAAGTCCCTGAACTTATAAAGTCTCGTTTCCGTAGTGGACCAATTCGTTAACGTACCACCGAGCCATTTTTGATTAATAAAATGAGACCGAGCCCTTATTGCAGCTGATGCTACTGAATCCGATGCTTTATTTTTGGTACCGACAATTAAGAAGCTTTTTCCCCTACTTGCTGCATCAAAAACTAAATCACAGGCTTCTGATAAAAAACGAGCAGTTTTAGCGAGATTTGTAATATGAATACCTTTACGCTTTGCAGAAATGTAAGGGGCCATTCTAGGATTCCATTTCTTAGTACCATGACCAAAATGAACTCCTGCTTCCATCATCTCTTCCAAATTGATGTTCCAATATCTTCTTGTCATTTTTTCCCACACTTCCTTTTTGTTTTTTCTTTTTCTTATTATTAACAAAGAGACGAGGTACCTTGAAATAAATAATTGTTCCGATGGAACCTTCTACCGGGGATTGACCATTGATACACGGCACAAACCATAAATTTTTTTAATTACTTATTTTATTTATTACCAAATCAATAATCAGACCAGTATAGTTAAAAGATAGTTAAAGTTAAAATGAATCCGCTCTTAGGAATCATTAAATCACATAAATGATTGTTCTGATGTCTCATGGAAATTTGTCTCATGGAAATTGTTTGTCGCGTAAGCGTAAGAACAAAATAATTCTCTATGGTGTAACAAAATATCTCTCATTTCCAACTCGAATAGATTTTTTCTTTTGATTTCCAAATAAATGTTTTTGTCTTGCCTTGAACGGTGCACAAATTTTTTGAATCCGGTACCAACAGGTATAATCCCCCCCAGAACAACGTTCTCTTTCAGGCCTTTCAACCAATCAATACGACCTCGTAGAGCAGCTTTTGCTAAAACTCGAGCGGTTTCTTGAAAACTTGCTTCGGATATGAAACTTTGAGTATTCAGAGACGCTCTTGTTATTCCCAATAAGATTGCCCGATAACAGATCGATTCGTCCAAAGCACGCCCTGCTCGTTCCGCTCGCAACAATCCGATTAATTCTCCAGGCGAAAAAACATTAGACATTCCATCTTCTGAAACCAACACTTTTGATGTTACTTGACGTACAATAATCTCTATATGTCTATTATGGATCTGTACCCCCTGGGATCGATAAACCTTTTGGATCTTATTAACCAAAGAGATACGACTTTGGGCTATAGTTAGCTCAGCTCCAATCAAAAACCCCCAGGGGATCCCAAG